CAGACTTGGTGCAACCCAAGGTCATCATTCTCTTTGGTTTGCACAACGAAAAGATTATTCCGAGGATCTACAAGAAGATCAAAAAATACGAAATTGTATCAAGAACTATGTACAAAAGAATATGAAAATATCTTCTAGTGTCGAGGGAATTGCATGTATAGAGATTCAAAAAAGAATCGACTTGATTCAAGTCATAATCTATATGGGATTCCCAAAGTTATTAATAGAACATCAAAAAATCGAAGAATTACAGATAAATATACAAAAAGAACTTAATTCTGTGAACCGTAAACTCAATATTGCTATTACAAGAATTGCAAATCCTTATGGACACCCTAATATTCTTGCAGAATTTATAGCCGGACAATTAAAAAATAGAGTGTCATTCCGCAAAGCAATGAAAAAAGCTATTGAATTAACCGAACAAGCAGGTACAAAAGGAATTCAAATACAAATTGCAGGGCGTATCGACGGAAAAGAAATTGCACGTGTCGAATGGATCAGAGAAGGTAGGGTACCTCTACAAACCATTAGGGCTAAAATTGATTACTGTTCCTATACAGTTCGAACTATCTATGGGGCTTTAGGTATCAAAATTTGGATATTTGTAGACGAGTAATAATAAAACCTTTACTTAAACTTATCTTTAGGTCTATCAGTTAATAGAACAAAAAAGATTCTTTCATTCTTTTTTGTCTGTTAAATCAAAACAAAAACAAATAATTCTATAAGGTTGAATAAAGATTCCATTAATTATTTGATTCGATATAATTATAATTGCTATGCTTAGTGTGTGACTCGTTAATTTTTTTAGGGTTCGATTCAAAAAAAAAAAGACCAGCCCATAGTATGAACTAATAACCAACTCATCGTTTCGCATTATCTGGATATAAAGAAACAGTCGAGATATGATATATTGATCATATCATTGTAGCAACTGAAATCTTTTTTAGATAAAAAAAAGAAAAACCAATTTTATTCTGAGTTGCGAAAGAATAAAAGGAAAGTATATAGATAAATGGAAGGGTGAGAGAAAGAGAGAAAAAAAAATCTATGATATAGAATTCCAATATGTAAGGTCGATGATTCATCTCATAAAGGGAAATGTAATAAAGCATTAATACTAATTGATCCCTAATTAAACAAAATAAAATCGTTCTTATAGACTTATAAGATCTTATAGACTTATAGAATAGAACAAAAAAATCAAGAGCCCCGAGTCAATAAAGACTGAGAGTATTGACTCAAGAACAAATTTCATTTAGGGGCTCCGTTGTAGAATCCAGACCTAACCATTAATCGCGAAGCGATGGGAACGACAGAACCCCTGATTGCATAAGATTCTATTGAAAACGAATCCTAATGGTTCATTGGGTAGGATGGCGGAATGAACTAGGAACTCATTTATTCTGAAAAATCGTGTCATGAATTAATCCTAAAATAAAAGTAATGCCATGCACTAATCCGATAAACTGAATATTAAATAAAGTAAATATTCGCCCGCGAAAATCTTTCTTTTTTGGATTTCAAAATTGTAGTCGATCCAATATCTAATATTATAATATAAAAGCAAAACAAACTACAGATTCGTTATAACCTTATAATAAAAATAAAACAAAATCTTATTTTTTATAATTATCAATCGAATGGATGTTTAGTTATATCTAAAAAAAAAAGATATATCAATTTCTAATAAATTATCAAAGACTCTCATGATTCAATATATTATTTAATTTATTAAATACATGTATATTATTTTATAATCGTTAATCGTTTCGTTCGTGAGGAGCTGGATGAGAAGAAAATCTCATGTCCAGTTCTGTAGTAGAGATGGAAGTAATAAATAACCATCAACTATAACCCCAAAAGAACCCGATTCCGTAAACACCATAGAGGAAGAATGAAAGGAATATCTTATCGAGGTAATCGTATTTGCTTCGGTAGATATGCCCTTCAAGCGCTTGAACCTGCTTGGATCACATCTAGACAAATAGAAGCAGGACGACGAGCAATGACACGAAACGCACGCCGCGGCGGAAAAATATGGGTACGTATATTTCCAGACAAACCAGTTACAGTAAGACCTACAGAAACACGTATGGGTTCAGGAAAAGGATCTCCCGAATATTGGGTAGCTGTCGTTAAACCAGGTAGAATACTTTATGAAATGAGCGGAGTACCAGAAAATATAGCCAGAAAGGCTATTTCAATAGCGGCATCCAAAATGCCTATACGAACTCAATTCATTATTTCAGGATAGGAATGTAGAACCAAAAGAAAGAGGTTTTTCGGATGAAAAAAACCAATTGCAGGTTTCTTTATTTTGTTTTGAATAAACAATATCTCTTTTTTTTTACTGAGCCCTTTGCTTTGCCCTTGCATTGAAAAAACAGATAAAAAACGATATGATTCAACCTCAAACCCATTTGAATGTAGCGGATAACAGCGGAGCCAGAAAATTGATGTGTATTCGAATCATAGGAGCTAGTAATCGACGATATGCTAAGATCGGTGACGTTGTTGTTGCTGTAATCAAGGAAGCAATACCAAATACACCGCTAGAAAGATCAGAAGTGATCAGAGCCGTAATTGTACGTACTTGTAAAGAACTAAAACGCGACAATGGTATGATAATACGATATGATGACAATGCTGCGGTTGTTATTGATCAAGAAGGAAATCCAAAAGGAACTCGAATTTTTGGCGCAATCGCCCGGGAATTAAGACAATTAAATTTCACTAAAATAGTTTCGTTAGCACCCGAAGTATTATAAGATGAGACCATAATAGAGCTTATAGTATTTGAATGAAATTGATTAATTTAGTAGATTGTTTGTGGTTCACGTATATGCCTTTAATATTTCATAAATATTTAATAATTCAGAAAAAAAAAAAAAAAGAGCATGTTGATTATATCAATTAGATCAAAATTCGAGGACAACAAAAATCTTAGTTTCTTATGAGTAAAGACACTATTGCTAACATACTAACTTCTATACGAAATGCTGACATGAATAAAAAAAGAACAGTTCGAATACCATATACTAACATCACTGAAAACATTCTTAAAATCCTTTTACGAGAAGGTTTTATTGAAAACATGAGGAAACATCAGGAAAGCAACAATCTTTTTTTAGTTTTAACCCTACGACATAGAAGGAAAAGGAATAGGAAAGGACCAGATAAAACTGTTTTAAATTTAAAACAGATCAGTCGACCCGGTCTACGAATCTATTATAATTATCAACGAATCCCAAGAATTTTAGGAGGGATGGGGATTGTAATTCTTTCTACTTCTCGAGGTATAATGACAGACAAAGAAGCTCGACTAGAAAGAATCGGTGGAGAAATTTTGTGCTATATATGGTAATCTTTTATGATATACGAATTATATTTATAGAACTCTTGTATGTGTGAAAAAAGGGTAGGTTTCTAATATTATGCCTCACACATTAGTTGATACCTCAAGTGAAAGAACAAAAAAAGACTCATTAAGGTTTAATTTCTGAATCACTTCCCAATGGTATTAGTGATTAGGTGATTTTATAAATTTCAACATTCATTTCATGGAGATACAATTCAAAATTCAAAATTTCAAGAAACTTATTTTCTTCCAATAAAGAGATTCAGAATTAAGTTAAGGAATGACAAATATGAAAATAAGAGCCTCCGTCCGTAAAATTTGTGAAAAATGTCGACTGATCCGTAGGCGAGGACGAATTATAGTAATTTGTTCCAACCCAAAACATAAACAAAGACAAGGATAGAGAATCTTTAGAAAAAAGGGGGGAAGGGAACTCCATAAATCTAAAGGACCCAATGTTCAAATAAATAAAAATAAATAAAAGCTCTGTTTTGATGTCAAATGGATATATCCATATATCTCTGGCTTAGATTTATGAGATGGCAAAACCTATACCAAGAATTGGTTCACGTAAGAATAGACATATGAGTTCACGTAAAAATGCCCGTAGAATACCAAAGGGAGTTATTCATGTTCAAGCAAGTTTCAACAATACTATTGTGACTGTTACAGATGTACGGGGGCGGGTAATTTCTTGGTCCTCCGCCGGTACTTGTGGATTCAAGGGTGCAAGAAGAGGGACACCTTTTGCCGCTCAAACCGTAGCAGGAAATGCTATTCGGGCAGTAATGGATCAAGGTATGCAACGAGCAGAAGTCATGATAAAGGGCCCCGGTCTCGGAAGAGATGCGGCATTAAGGGCTATTCGTAGAAGTGGTATACTATTAAGTTTCATACGAGACGTAACCCCTATGCCACATAATGGATGCAGGCCCCCTAAAAAAAGACGTGTGTAAAACTAAACATTGAAAATATTTCAAGAGAAATAAATAATTCAATGACTTGATCAAATAATATTACTATGGTTCAAGAGAAAGTAACAGTATCTACTCGGCCACTACAGTGGAAATGTGTTGAATCAAGAGAAGACAGTAAACGTCTTTATTATGGACGCTTTATTCTGGCTCCACTTATGAGAGGACAAGCCGATACAATAGGCATTGCGATGAGAAGAGCTTTGCTTGGAGAAATAGAAGGAACATGTATCACACGCGTAAAATTCGAGAAACTACCACATGAATATTCTACCATAATCGGTATTCAAGAATCCGTACATGAGATTTTAATGAATTTGAAAGAAATTGTATTGAGAAGTAATCTATATGGAACTCGTGATGCGTCTATTTGTGTCAAGGGTCCCCGATATGTAACTGCTCAAGATATCATCTTACCACCTTCCGTGGAAATCGTTGATAATACACAGCATATAGCTAACCTAACAGAACCAATAACTTTGTGTATTGAATTACAAATCAAGAGGGATCGCGGATATCGTATAAAAACGCCAAATAACTTTCAAAATGGAAGTTATCCTATAGATGCTGTATTCATGCCTGTTCGAAATGCAAATCATAGTATTCATTCTTATGTGAATGGAAATGAAAACCAAGAAATACTTTTTCTCGAAATATGGACA